TATTATATTGGCAGATTAGTGTATTAAATTTAGAATTTAATTAAATAAATTTTTAATATTTATATATAATAGAAAGTTAATAGAAAATTTTAATTTCTATAATTATATTTTCAAAATATATGCATTTATTTGCTTATTAACTAGATTATTTATTAATTAATAATTTAAATCATAATTTATTTAGTCAATTTATATTAATAAATATTATAAAATATATAATTGAATATAATTGAGTTAATTCAATGAAAGGAGTTTCAATTTCTTGACCCCCTAATCAAGTTAATATATAAAATGTTGAAAAAAGTATTCAAAAATTGATTTGATAAAGTGGATTGAATTTAAGATTAAATTTTTTTGGTGAATTAATAAATGGAAGAATTAAAAGGATTAGAATAGCAGATAATAAAGCGATTACTCCCCCTAGTTTATTTGGGATTCCTCGTAGAATTGCGTAGGCGAATAGAAAATATCATTCGGGTTTAATATGAATTGGAGTAATTATTGGGTTTGCTTTAATAAAATTATCTGGGTCTCTTAAAAGAAAAGGGTATTGAAGTATAAATAAAAAGAGTAAAATTAATAAAATAATAAAAGTAATAGTATCTTTTAGTGAAAAATTTTTATGGAATAAAATTTTATAAATATTACTATTAATTCCTAAGGGATTAAGTGATCCTGTTTCATGAAGAAAAGTTAAATGAATAATAACTATGAATAAAATAATAAATGGTAAAATAAAGTGAAATGAGTAAAATCGAATAAGTGTAGGGGAATCTACAGCAAATCCTCCTCAGATTCATTCAACAAGAGTCTGTCCAATATAGGGAATTGCTGAGAGTAAGTTAGTAATAACTGTTGCTCCTCAAAAAGATATTTGTCCTCTAGGTAATACATAACCTAAAAATGCAGTTATTATTGTTAAAAGAAAAATTATAACTCCGATAATTCATGTTTTTGTAAGATTAAAAGATTGATAATAGATTCCTCGTCCAATATGAATATATAAACAGATGAAAAAAATTGAAGCTCCATTACTATGAATAATTCGTATAATTCAACCATAATTTATATCTTGTATAATTAAAATTACACTATTAAATGCTATTTCTGTAGAGGGACAGTAATGTATAGATAAAAAAATTCCAGAGATTAATTGAATTAATAAAGATAAGCCAAGTAAAGATCCTAGATTTCATCAGTAATTAATATTAATAGGTGTAGGAAGATTAATTAGAGAATTAAAAATAATTTTTAATAAAGGGTTATTATATAAAAATGATTTATTCATTATATTAATTATTTTTTAATTATTCGTAAAGGTTTAGAATTAGAGATACAAATTTTTGTAATTAAAATAAGTCTAAATAATAAAAAAAATATTAGAATAATAATATAGATATTGAAAGGGAATTCTATTAGTAGATTTATATTTAAAAATGAATAATTAGATGATAAAAATTGAATTGATAGATTGAATCAACTTAAATTTATGTTAAAAGATGTATATTTATAAATAAATAATATTAAAATTATAGATATTCATAATGAAAATAAAAATATATTTTTTTTTGAAGATATATATTGATTAGAGATTAATCTTAAGAATAATATAAATAAAATTATTAATCCTCCAATAATTATTAAAAAGATCAATAAGGAATAAAGTGAATATGTATAAAATAAACTAATAGAAATACAAGTTCTTAGTGTGAAAAAAATTAGTAAGATTATTGATTGAATTATGGATAAATTTGGATGTAAAATTAAATATATTAAGATAGATAGTATTGAAATATATAAAGTTAAAATAATTGATTTTAGCATTAAGAAAAGAAAAGAAAATAAAATAAAATTAAATAAATAACAAAAAATAGTTTAATAAAAATTTTAATTTTGGAGATTAAAGATATAGTTAATTAACTATTTTTTTGATTATTAAAGCTTAAAAATAATTATATTTAATTTAAATTTACAAAATTTATGTTTTATTTAAACTATTAAGCTAATAGAAATTAATTTATATTTAATAAAAAGTAGTGAGAAAATACTTATAGTTTATAAGGGATATATTTATATTAAATAATTTATTTGGGTTTATTTTATTTTATATAAGATTAATTTTAATATGAAAATATTATGATCATGTTTTGATAGTTTTATTATGTATTGAATTTATTGTAGTTATTAATTTATTTAATATTATTATAGTATTAATATTTATAAAAATAGATTTTTATTTATTAATTTTTATAGTTATGTTTGTGTTAGAAGGAATTTTAGGTATTTCTATAGTTGTAATAATTATTCGTTATAAAGGTAATGAGTACTTTAAAAATTTAAATTTAGTATGATAAAGTTAGTTTTAGGTTTATTATTTAGTATAGGATTATTTAATTTTAAAAATTTAAAATTTAGAAAATCTATTATTATGTTTTATATAACAAGTTATATATTAATCATAATATTATATTATTCTAGAAATTTATGGATTGGAGGTTATATTTTTTTTATAGATTATTATTCATATTTATTAGTTATTTTGAGATTGTGAATTAGAGGGTGTATATTAATAATTAGTATGATAAAGTTAATAGAATTTATGATTTTAATTTTAATAATTTTATTAATGTTATGTTTTTTTTCTTTAAATTTATTAGTATTTTATTTAATATTTGAAGTTAGGCTTTTACCAATTTTTTTTTTAATTTTACATGGGGGATATTCATATGAACGTTATGAATCAGCTATGTATATATTAATATATACTGTAGTTTCTTCTATACCATTTTTATGATTACTATTATTATTATATATAAATTATAGTAGATTAATAATTTTAATATTAATTTTTTTAAGTTTAAAATTAGACAGAATTATATTTTTTTTATGTTTGTTAGGGTTTATAGTAAAATTACCAATATTTTTTTTTCATATTTGACTTCCTAAGGCTCATGTCGAAGCTCCTGTTTATGGATCAATAATTTTAGCTGGTGTATTATTGAAATTAGGTAGGTATGGAATATTACGAATAATTCAAATTTTTTATTTGAATATAGTTAAATTTAGATATATAATTATTACATTAGGAATTGTAGGAGGAATTTTAATAAGTTTTTTATGTTTAATTCAAGTTGATTTAAAAATATTAGTTGCTTATTCATCAATTGTACATATAAGATTACTAATTAGTGGTATAGTGACTTTAACAAAGGTTGGTATAATTGGAGGTTTAATGATAATATTAGCTCATGGACTTTGTTCTTCTGGTTTATTTTATATTGTTAATGTTAATTATGAGTGTTTTGGTAGACGGTTAATTTATTTAAATAAGGGTTCAATAAGAATTTATCCATCATTAAGTTTATTTTGATTTTTATTATGTTCTTCAAATTTATCTGCTCCTATTAGATTAAATTTAATTAGAGAAGTTTTTTTATTAATAAGATTATAAGATGAAGGAATAAGTGTGATAATATTATTAATAGTTATATGTTTTTTAAGAGCTGCATATTCTTTATATTTATTTAGTATAAGACAACATGGAGAAAGACAGGTGTTACAAATAAATTATAAAAATGTGTTATTAAAGGATTATTTTATATTAATTATACATTGAGTTCCGTTAAATTTAATATTTTTAAGAATGAGAATATTTATATTATAATTCTTAAAAAATTTAAATAGTTTAAAATAAAATATTAGAGTGTGGATCTAAAGATATATAAGTATATTTTAAATTATATTGATAATAAATATTTTTTTTTTTTTTTTTTTAAGATTAGGATTTATAATTTTATTTATTATTTTTTTTTTAATAAATATAAGATTATTAATAGATGAGATTTAATCTGTCTCTTCTATGAATATGGAATTTATTTTATATGTAGATTGGGTATCTATAATATTTTTTAGTTTGGTATTAATAATTTCTAGATTTGTAATATTATATAGGTTAAGTTATATAGAGGGAGATAAAAATATTAATCGATTTTTTTTATTGGTAATTATATTTGTGTTAAGAATATTATTATTAATTATTTGTCCTAATGTTATAGGTTTATTATTAGGTTGGGATGGTTTAGGATTGATTTCTTATTGTTTAGTAATTTATTATCAGAATTGAAAATCATTTACATCTGGAATAATTACTGTTTTATTGAATCGAATTGGTGATGTAGGTATTTTAATGATAATTAGATTGATAGTAATTTTAGGTTCTTGAAATGGAATTTTTTATAGATTTAATTTTTTTTTTTTTTCTTTATTAATGATTTTGAGTGCATTTACTAAGAGAGCTCAATTGCCATTTTCATCTTGATTACCTTTAGCTATGGCTGCTCCAACACCTGTATCTTCTTTAGTTCATTCATCAACTTTAGTAACTGCAGGAGTTTATTTATTAATACGATATAATAGGTATTTAATTAATAATCATTTAATGGGTTTAATGTTATTTATTTCTAGTTGTACAATAATAATATCTGGGTTAACACCTATATATGAAAATGATTTAAAGAAAATTATTGCGTTGTCTACTTTAAGACAGTTAGGTTTAATAATAAGAATTTTAAGGTTAGGAGAGGTAGATTTAGGATTTATACATTTAGTAATTCATGCTTTATTTAAGTCTTTGTTATTTATATGTAGAGGAATTTTAATTCATCAGATGAATAATAATCAAGATATTCGTTATATAGGGAGTTTAATTAATTATTATCCTTTTGTTAGTCTTGTTTTTTTTATTTCTTTAATATCATTATGTGGATTTCCTTTTTTTTCTGGATATTACTCTAAGGATTTAATTATAGAAGTTTTTTTAATATCTAAAATAAATATATTTAGAATATTTATATTGATAATTTCAACGTTATTTACTGTTTCTTATAGAGTTCGATTAATTATTTTAGTTTATTTAAATTATATAAGTAAGATAAATTATTTTGTTTTAATTAGAGAAAGATTATTAATAAGATTATCTTTAATTGTTTTATATTTTTATTCTTTAATAATTGGATATTTTTTAATAAATTTGATGGATAAAGTTTTAGTTATTTTAAGATTAATAGAGAAGTTATTAGTTTTACAGATTTGTTTTATTGGATGTATTTTTGGGTGATTTATGAGTTTTGTAAATTTAATAAATTTAAGTAATTTTATGAAGATTTTTTTTTCTAGAATATGGGGATTAAATTTAATTTATATAAAGATTAGATATTATCCTTTAAAATTTTCTATATTTATATATAAGGTTTTTGATAAAGGAATTTTAGAATATATGTTTGTATATAGAATAAAGAAGAGATTTATTAATAATTTATTTAATTTGTTAATATTAAATAAATTTATATATTTAAATTTATTTATATTTATGTATTTTTTAATTTTTTTAATAGTTTTATATATTAATTAGATAAATAATTTATTTAAATAGCTTAAGGAGAGTATAATATTGAAGATATTAAGGTAACAAGTATGTTTTTAAATATGATTGATAATTTATATAAGTAAAAATAAAATAAATTAGGATAGTTTAATTTTAGTAGATAATTATTTAGAAATAAAATGATTTTTAATCATTGAGATAAAGTTAGAAGCTTTATATAAGTTATTTCTTTTTACATTTAATTTTTAGTTTTATATAAAAATTAAATTTATAAATAAATAATATTATTTTTTTATTGAAAATAAAATGTTTTATTTAAACTATATAAATATTAATTGGGTAATTAAAAAAGTAATATTTTAATATAATTATTTAATATTAAATTATTAAGGCTATTAGATAATTTAATTGGAAATTAATAATTTCATTTAAATTATTAACAATAATTTGCCTCTATTTTGGCTTCAATTAATAATATGGATTAATTTTAATAATCATATTTTTAAGTCGAAATTAAATAGGAGTATTTCCTTTCATATTAAAGATATAATTTATATAAAATAATTTTTATATGCAAAATAAATGTTATTTTTTAACTAATATCCTATTTATTTTAATCAAATAATTGATTGTTCATTTCATTCATAGATTAATCCTAAAATTAGACAGATGTAAATTAATAAAAATGAAATTATTCAATAGAATAAATTGTATCTTATTAATAGTGTTGGGATAAAAGGTAATATTAAAATAATTTCAATATCAAAAATTAGAAAAATTACTGCGATTAAGTAAAATTGAATTGAGAAAGGGAGATGAGGTGAAGTTAAGGGGTTAAAACCACATTCATAAGGTGTAGGTTTTTCTCGGTCTTGATAATTTTTATATGATAGAATTATATTAATTATAATTAGTAAAATAGTAATAATTATAGGTATAGATGATAAATATATTATTAGTAATATTACTTATATTATTATTGAGTAAATAATTTTTTTAATTGGAAATTAAATGTAATTTTTATTATACTATATAAGTAAAAAGATCATCAGTAGAGTCAAGTATAAACGAATAGTCAAACAATATCTACAAAATGTCAGTATCAAATAGCTGCTTCGAATCCAAAATGATGATTTTTGGAGAAATGGTTAGATATTATTCGAAATAAGCAAACAATAAGGAAAATTGTTCCAATAATAACATGAATACCATGGAATCCAGTAATTATGAAAAAAGTTGAACCAAAGATTGAATCAGCTATAGTGAAGGGTGCTCTTTTATATTCAAAAAATTGGCATGATGTAAATAAGAATCTTAAACAGATTGTGTATATTAATGTAAGAGTTGCAGTATTAGTATTTTTATTAATTAATGAATTATGTGATCAGGTAATTGTAATTCCAGAGGTAATTAGAATAATAGAATTTAAAAGAGGAATATCATAAGGATTAAATATAATAATATTTTTTGGTGGTCATAATATTCCAATTTCAATTCTAGGGGATAATGATGCATGGAAATATGCTCAAAATAATGAAATAAAAAAAAAAATTTCTGAAATAATAAATAAGATTATTCTTATTTTTAAGTTTTTTATAATGTTAGATGTGTGCATTCCTTGAAATGTTCTTTCTCGAATAATATCTCGTCATCATTGAATTAAGGTTAATGTTAAAGATAGTGAAGATAAGAAAATTAAATCGGTAGAAAAGAAATAAAATCATTTAATTAGACTAATTAAAAAAATTATAATATTAATTGATAAAATTAAAGGTCAAGGCCTAATTGAAACTATATGGTAAGGATGATTTGATTTGTTCATTTTTAAATTATAATTCATTTGAGTATAGTGTTATAGAGTTATAAATACATAAGATTGAATAATAGATACAGCTAATTCAAGGATAAAAAGTAAAATTTGTGTAATAATTAATAAATTAATTAAGTTTAAGTTTATAGATGGTCCTGTTGATCCTAAAAGACATAAAAGAAGATGACCTGCGATTATATTAGCTGATAATCGAACAGATAGTGTAATAGGTCGAATAAGATTTCTAATTGTTTCAATTAGAACTATAAATGATATTAGTGGTGTAGGTGTATTAAGAGGGACTAGGTGAGCAAATGAGAGATTTGTTATGTTAAATCAATTATATACTATAATTCTTAATCAGATAGATAAGGATAAAGGTAGAGTGATAGATAAATGACTAGAGGGTGTAAAAATATAGGGGAATAATCCAATAAAATTTATTATAAGGATTATTGAAAATATAGAAAAAAAAATAATAATATTATTTAGATTATTTTTTTTAAAGTTTTTAAATTCTTTTAATAAAAAGTTGTTTATAGATAATCAAAATATAAATGTTTTAGATTTTTTGAATCAAAAATGATTAGGGAATAAAATTAATGGAATAGTGATTCTTAGTCAATTAAATGAGTAATTTATAGAAGAGTGAGGGTCAAAAATAGAAAATAAGTTTCTTATCATTAGTTTTAGTTTAAATTTTTCATTTTAGTTGATTAAAATGTAAATTGTTATTTTTTTTTATATTAATTTTATTTAAAAATAGAAAATTTATTTTAATAATAATTAATATAGAAATAAGAATAATATAAATAAATAAATTAAATCATTTTAATGGTCTTAGATGAGGAATAAAAAGATATTAAGTAAATAATAATTTTTAAATGACATTTAAATGTTATGAATTAACTAATCTTTTATTTAAAATAGATAAAAAAATAATAATAATAGTGAATATAAATTTATAGTATATTTGATTTAAATTAAATTAAATTAAATTAAATTAAATTAAATTAAATTAAATTAAATTAAATTAAATTAAATTAAATTTATTAAAGTTAAATTCATTAAGGGTTAATTATTAAGTAACCATTAAAAGTTTAAGAGACTTTTACTTCTTTAAAGTTTCTTAATGATTAGATTTTATCAATTATTGACTCATTTAATAAATATATCGAGAGAAGTTGATTCAATTATAATTGGTATAAATCTGTGATTTATACCACAAATTTCTGAGCATTGTCCAAAAAAAATTCCCGGACGAATTATTTGAATGAATGTTTGATTTATTCGTCCAGGTGTAGCATCAATTTTAACACCTAGGGCTGGTACAGTTCATGAGTGAATTACATCAGTAGATGTTGTTAAAATACGAGTGGGAATATTGTAAGGTAAAATTAGTCGATTATCAACATCTAATAATCGAAATTGAGATTGATTATTTTTATTATATGGGATTATATATGAATCAAAATAAATATTTTTATAATCTGATAATTCGTATCTTCAGTATCATTGATGTCCAATAGCTTTAACTGTTAGGTCAGGAGTATAGTATTCTTCTGTTATATATAGAATTTTTAGTGATGGGATAGCAATTATTAATAGAGTTAATATGGGTGTAATAGTTCAAATTGTTTCAATAAAATGTTCATTAGTTATAAATCGATTAGTAATTTTATTTATGATTAAAAATATAAATATATAGGAAATTAGACTTGTAATAAGAATTAATATAAGTATTGAATAATCGTGAAATCTAATAAATTGATTTATATTTGGAGTATTTGAATCTTGAATATAAAAACTTAATCATGTTTGTATTTATAATAAAAAAACAATTTGTTTTTTATATTTGATGTTTAAAATCAATGCACTAATTTGCTATATTATAATTAATAGGATGTAGTAAATGGAATTTGTTGGTATGAGTGAGCTATTGGAGGGTAGGAGTGGTTTCATTCTAAGTTAGGTGATATAAAAAATTTATAGAGAATAATACGTTGTGATATAAATGATTCTCATATAATATAAATAAAAAAAATTATTGAAAAAAAAGAAATAATAGAACCAATTGAAGAGATAACATTTCATGAAGTATATATATCAGGATAATCAGAGTAACGTCGAGGGAAACCTGCTAAACCTAAAAAATGATGGGGAAAAAAAGTTAGATTTACTCCAATAAATATTGATGTGAATTGAATTTTTAATCATAGTTTATTAAGTGATAATCCAAAAATTAAGGGATATCAGTGAATAAATCCTGCAATGATAGCGAATACTGCTCCTATAGAGAGGACATAATGGAAATGTCCAATTACGTAATAAGTATCATGAAGAATAATATCTAATGATGAATTAGAAAGAATAATTCCAGTAAGTCCTCCTAATGTAAAAAGGAAAATAAATCCTATACTTCATAGTATTGCGGGGGAGAATTGGATTTTTGATCCGTAGATAGTTGCTAGTCATCTAAATACTTTAATTCCTGTAGGAATTGCAATAATTATATGTTGCAGAGTAAAGTATGCTCGTGTGTCAATATCTAGTCCAACAGTAAATATATGATGGGCTCATACAATAAATCCTAATAGACCAATAGCAATTATAGCATAGATTATTCCTAATGAGCCGAAAATTTCTTTTTTTCCTCTTTCATTAGTAATAATATGAGAAATAATTCCGAATCCTGGAAGAATTAGAATATAAACTTCTGGGTGTCCAAAGAATCAAAATAAATGTTGGTATAGAATTGGATCACCTCCACCTGTGGGATCAAAGAAGGAGGTGTTAAAATTTCGATCAGTAAGTAATATAGTAATAGCTCCAGCTAAAACTGGTAATGATAGGAGGAGAAGAATAGCTGTAATTAAAACTGATCATGAAAATAAAGGTAAAAAATTTAATGAGTGGGTTTTAATATGTATATTAAGAATTGTTACAATAAAGTTAATTGCTCCTATAATAGATGAAATACCTGCAATATGTAAAGAAAAAATTCTTAGGTCTACTGAAGGGGAATTATGGCCAGTAATAGATGATAGGGGGGGGTATAGAGTTCATCCAGTTCCAACTCCTCCTCCAATGAAATTTCTTATAATTAATAAAAATAAAGATGGGGGTAATAGTCAAAATCTTATATTGTTTATACGAGGAAAAGCTATATCGGGAATTCCAAGCATTAAAGGGATTATTCAATTTCCAAATCCTCCAATTATAAATGGTATAACTATAAAAAAAATTATGATAAAAGCATGAGCGGTAATAATAGAGTTATAGATTTGATCATTATTAATTAAATTTCCTGGGGATCTTAATTCTAGTCGAATAATTAATCTTATTGAAGCTCCAATTGTCCCTGATCATAATGCAAAAATAAAGTATAATATTCCAATATCTTTGTGATTAGTTGAGTATAATCATTTTGACATAAGATTTATAAATTATATTATTTTTATATTTTAAAAATTTTTAAAATTAATCTTAATAGTTTATTAAAAATATTAAATTGCAAATTTAAAGATAAAGTTATTTTAAGATTTATAAATTATTTTATATTTTTAACTTTGAAGGTTAAATGATTAATGTTTATCTTAAAATCTTGTAATTAATTAAATTTTAATATAAAAAGAAAAAAAAGATATGGAATATAAAAGTTAATGATATGATTCTAATATATAGAATTGAAATAAAATTAAATTTTATATTAAATATATTGAATTTATAGAACTTAGTTTTTATTAATCTAAATATATTTATTTTAATAATAATATTTATATAAAAGATTAATGTAAGAATTGATAGTATTGTTAATATAAATGAGGATAGTAATAGATTATTTTCAATTAAAATTTTTATTATATTAATTTTTATGATAAAAGTTAAGAAGGGTGGTAAAGCTCTAATAATTAAGAGATTAATTGTAATGAAGAAATTAATTTTTTTAAAATTAAATAATTGAATTTTGGAAGTAGAATTAATTGAGGTAATATTAAATTTATTTAAAATTGAGCATAAAAAAATTATGGATAAAGTATAAATAAAAAAATAGAATAAAAATAATGATGAATCAATTATAATAATTATAATTATTCATCTTAAGTGGTTAGTTGATGATAGAGTTATAATTTTTTTTAAATTTATTTCATGAATATTTATAATTGTAGATATTATGGATGATAAAATTGAGATAGTAAATATTATGTGTATAACTTGATTATTTATAGATTCATTAATAAATGTAGAAAAAATTAATAAAGGAATAAGTTTTTGTGATGTTGATATAATAAGAATTAATAACCAATTAATATTTTTATTAATTAATGGCGGTCAATAATGAAATGGGAAAAGGCCTATTTTTAGAGCGAATGTAAGTATGAGTATGAAGTTAATTAAAGGTGAAGATGAATCTAAATTAGAAATAATATTATTTTTTGTTATGATAAAAAAAATTAATATTAGACTTGAAAAGGATTGGATAATAAAAAAATTTATTGTTGATTTAAATTTTTTTATAAAAATTCTTATGGTTGAGATTAAGAGAATAGTATTAATTTCTATTATAATTCATAAATGGATAGGATTGTTTAATAAGATTGATATTAGAGGAATAATAGTTATTGATGTTAATAGAAAATAGAATAGCTTATTAAGATTAATATTAGTTGTTCTGTTAAATTTAGGGAATAATTTCATTGATTTATTCATTGTGTTAGTTATTAAATATATATATATATTTTAATGTAAGAAAGCATAAAAATTTTTGGGATTTTAAGTGATAAGAATATTATCAAATATAATATAATATAATATAAATATAATATTTAATTTAATTTAATTTAGTTATATAAAATAATCTTAATTATATTTTTAGGGTATGAACCTACTAGCTTAATTTAGCTGATTTATATAAATAATAAATTTAATGATGATAAAATTAATTTTATATGATCTATTCTATCAAAATATTCCTTTTTCAGGCACAATCATTAATTTTATTGTAATTAAAATTAATATATTGATTGTAATAATACTATGTCTGATTAAAGTAATAAAATGTAAATTTATTTAAGAAAATAATAATTTTCTAGTATTAAATTAAATTTATTATAGAATTTTGAGAATTTTTTTGATAAATAAAATTTAAAAATTATTTAGTAAAAATTTTTTAAATTTAATAGAATTTTTTTGTTTAAATAATTATATAGATTTTGAAGATTTAAAAATTTAATTTTTGTTTAATAAAAAAATTATGAAAAGATAGAATTCAAAAATATTGATTAAATTTGATTGTTCTCATATAATATAAATAAAAAAAATTATTGAAAAAAAAGAAAAAGAGGTTGATCATCAAATTCAATATATTCAATTATAGGTCTATTCTGCCCATTGATTTATATTAAAAGGCTGCAGTATATTGACCTGTCTCTTATACACATCTAGATATTTATATATAATATATAGAAATTAAAATAAATTAAATAAATTAATTTATATAGATTATAATATAAATAATTATATAGATTTTGAAGATTTAAAAATTTAATTTTTGTTTAATAAAAAAATTATGAAAAATTTTTTAAATTTAATTTTTGTTTAAAAATTAATTAAATTTTATGGATACTATATAATATATTATTAAAAAATTATAAATAAAGTAATATTTAAATTTTATAAATTTAATGAAAGTTAGAATAAGATAAAAATAATAAAAATAGGATAAATTAGTGCCAGCATCAGCGGTTAAACTATTTATTTAAATTAATTAAGCTTTTATATAATAATTATTTTTAAAAATAAAGTTTAATTAATAATTTATTAATTAGTGAAATATAATAAATTATTATTAAAATTTTTTAAAGTTTTAATTTTAAGAAATTTATATCATAGACTAGGATTAGATACCCTATTATAATAAATGTATAAATAATATAGAAGGAATTAAATGATATATCATTAAATTAAAAAGATTTGGCAGTATTTAAGATTTAGAGGAACCTGTGTAGTAATTGATAATCCACGATAAGAAATACTTAATGTAAAGTTTATGTATTGCTGTTTTAAATATTTAATTAAGTTAGATATAGTAAAATTTATAAAATTTAATATAATAAAATAATTCAAGTCAAAATATAGCTTAATTAAGATTAATATGGGTTACAATTAATTTAATTATTGGATAAAAAAATTTAAATTTTTTTGGAAATTGGATTTAAAAGTAAATTTAATTAATTTATTGAATTGAATATTAAATTAAATATGTACAAATTGCCCGTCACTTTCAATAAAATGAAATAAGTCGTAACAAAGTTTAAGTACCGGAAGGTGCCTATTGATTAAAATAATTGAAAAAATTTTAGTTTATATAAAATAATTTATTTACAATAAATAGAATAATATAAAATATTAAAATTTTAGTTTAACTGGTATATAATTGTAATATTAGGTAGTAATACTTAAAAGGATATTAGTTGAATATTTTATAAATAAATATAATTAAGGTTTGTTTAATAAATTATTTTTAAATAAAGTAATATAAAAATTTTATTGTTTAAGTATAAAGTAAGAATAAATAAAATTAATGTTATAGATAGTAATGAAAATGATTTTTTGAAAAAAGTAAAAAAGTAAATTTTTAAGAGACAGCCTTTTGTATAAGGGTTAATTAATTAAAATATTTAAATTTAAATATTTCTCGAATTTAAAAGATTTATTTAAAAATTTTAGTTAATGTAGAAATATTATTAATAATTTTTAAATAGAAGTGAAATGTTAATCGATTTTAAATATATCTAGTTTTTTTAGAATTGAATATAATTCAGATTTATAAATTATATAAATAGAAATTATTTTTATAGATATAAATTTATAGATTAAATATTTTTGGGATAAACTAAGAATATAAAAATAATTAAAATTTAATGTTAAATAATAAAAATATTCATAAAATTTGAATTTTTTAAAAAAAATGTTATAATTTATACATCTATATAATAATAGATTAAAAATTTTAGATTTTTATTTAATTAATAAAGATAAGCCAAGTAAAGATCCTAGATTTCATCAGTAATTAATATTAATAGGTGTAGGACTGTCTCTTATACACATCTAGATGTGTATAAGAGACAGATATTAAGGAACTCGACAAAAATTTTATTTAAAATAAAAATATATTCACCTGTTTATCAAAAACATGGCTTATTAGATAAAAATAATAGGTCTATTCTGCCCATTGATTTATATTAAAGGCTGGCAGTTATTGACTGTACAAAGGTAGCAAAATCATTTGTTTTTTAATTAAAAACTGGAATGAAAGAGTGGATGAAATATAAATTGTCTCAATATAATAGTATTGAATTTAAATTAAAAGTTAAAATGCTTTTATTTATTAATAAGACGATAAGACCCTATAGAATTTAATAAAATTTATTTTTTAAAATTAATATATTAATAAAATTTAATGAATAAATATATTTTATTGGGAGGATAATTAAATTAATTAAACTTTAATAATTAATGAACATAGATTAATGAGTTATTTGATTATTGTTATAATTATTAGAATAAATTACCTTAGGGATAACAGCGTTATAATTTTGGAGAGTTCATATCGATAAAATTGTTTGCGACCTCGATGTTGAATTATGATAAAAATTAAATGGAGAAATTTAAATTTTTAGTCTGTTCGACTATTAAAATCATACATGATTTGAGTTCAGATCGGTGTAAGCCAGATCGGTTTCTATCTATTAAATAAATATATTTTATTGTACGAAAGGACTTAAAATATTAAATATTTTATTATAAAATTGATTAATTAATTGATTTTAATGAATAAAATTAATACTTATAAAATATAATATAAATTTATATTATATTAGAATATTTGAGATAATTTTTGTAAAAGATATAATTTTTATTTTTTTTAAGATTATTATTGATAATAATTGGTATTTTAGTAGGAGTTGCTTTTTTTGTTTTATTAGAACGAAAATTATTAGGGTATATTCAGGATCGTAAAGGTCCTAATAAGGTTTTATTTTTAGGTATTTTTCAATCATTTAGTGATGCGATTAAGTTATTTGTTAAGGAAAATGTTAAATTGTATAAATTAAATTATTTATTTTATTATTTAAGTCCAATAGTAGGATTTTTTATAGTTTTAATATTAATAATTGGATTGCCGTTTAATGAAAATTTATTTTCTATGAATTTATTTATGTTATATATAATAAGTTGTTTAAGATTAGGGGTTTATATTATTATAATAAGAGGTTGATCATCAAATTCAATATATTCAATTTTAGGAGGTGTTCGTTCAGTTGCTCAGTCTTTATCATGTGTAGTTTACACATCTTTGATTTTTTTTGTTATATTTTTTTATGTTGAGAGTTTTAAATTAATCGATTTTATGAAATTTCAAGAAGGGATTATAAAATTTTGATATGTAAATTTTATAGTTTGTACTATATTATTTTTAAGAATAGTGGCTGAATTAAATCGTATACCTTTTGATTTTATTGAGGGGGAGTCGGAGTTAGTTTCAGGGTTTAACATTGAATATATAAGAGGTAGATTTACATTAATTTTTTTGGGTGAGTATATAATGATTATAGTTTTAGGAATTGTATTTATAATTATATTTTTTGGTTACATAATGTCAGTTTTAAAAGGAATTTTTTTGGTTTTGATATTTATAATTTTAATAATTTGAATTCGAGGATGTTTACCTCGTATACGATATGATAATATAATGTATTTTTGTTGATACTATATTTTAAGATTAATTATATTAGATTTAATTTTAGTATTTATTTTTAAGTATTATTTGTATTTAGTTTATTAAAAATTTGATTATAAAGTATAGTAAAATTATTATACATTAAATTATTTAATGTAATTGAAA